TTGAGTTATTTGAACGGTGTGTGGGTGTGTAAATCTGTTTGTGTTGTGGGGTACCTCTTGCTGTGTTAGTATAAGTACATTCTCTGAAGGATGTCGTTTGAGGTATGCGAGGAGTAATAGTATATGTAATCATTTGGTAATGTGTGTGTTGGGTGGGGAGTTTTGGCTGGGTGGTAGGGTCAGTAGTGGAATGTTTCTTTGCTGGGGAATGGGGGTCAATAGTGGGTTATCTCTTTATGATACATGCCTCAGAAAATACGGGCTTATTTTTGGATTTGTGGTGGGGTAAAATATTTTGGTTACGGGTGGTTAAAATTTTAATTTTTGGTTTGGGTGCCAAATAATTCGCTTATTATGTCCTGAAACCATTGACCTAATAGCACCTAGGGGGCGGGCTGGGGACCAAGACATTCAATATCAGGCGCGATGATAGCATAAAGTCTGGCAAATCACAGTCAGGTCCTACAGGACGGTAATTGGAACCTCTTTCCAGGAGTCTTTCGACGATGCTGATGAGTACATTCCTTTCCTACCAGAGGCACTCGTGCACCCGGTGACGCGAGAACAAGAGGCAAATAGCGCCACACCATCGTGATGTCTTATTTAAGGGGGACGTGCGTGCGGACTTAGTTAAATGGCCCTGAGGTAGGAACCAAATGCCAGATATAGTTTCAGGATAACCAAGCCCTGTCTATATGGGCCCGGAGCGAGAATACTAGTAGATGTGGGCGGGTTGCTGGTTTCACGGAGGTTGGTAGATTAAGAGACCAAGGTTACCTGGTGGATAGTCATGTACCGGACGATCACCCTATAAATGTACTATGTCCGATTAATAGATTAATGTACTATGTCCTTTATGGTTTTCCATTTGGTGAATGATAGTCATGTTTTTTTAGATTTTATGTGGTCTAAGGTTTGTGTAGGTTTTAGTCCGATGTGCGTTTCCAGTTCTTGCTTATAAGCATGTTTTTCGAGGATCTCATGTAATTTAGGATTGTATGTACTATGTATGATTAAGCATGTTTAGTACTATGTATTATTCATGGGGTTGAACAATAATGCACTAATTACATAGAAGTTTGAAGTGTTGCATGTACTTGCAAAGTACTTTATTGCTAGTCCACCAATAATAGAGTTGGGGTGCAGGGAGTAGTTTAATATTAGAATATCAGCTTTGGGTGTTGATGGTGGAATTAAAAATTCTCTTCCTGAGTGTCCTTGGGAGCAGATGTTCTCCATTTCTGGTTTACAAGACCAGAGTAATGGTTTATACTACAAGGACATTTATCATTTTAGTAGTTTGTTTTCAATGAGGGCGGAGAGGGGAATTAGGGTAATAATGATGAGAAAGTATATGATAGAGGCTGTTTGGCCGATAGCAATGAATGGGTGTTCGACTGGTTGGCCTCCAATTCATGTGAGAGTGAGTAGGTCGGCCACTAGTGTCCAGAATATGACTTGAGTAATTGGTCGGAATGTTATGCTTTGTTGTTTGGATAGGTGTGTTATGGGAACAATTATTAAGACTAGGATAGATATTGCTAGAGCTAGGACTCCCCCTAATTTGTTGGGGATGGATCGTAGGATTGCGTATGCAAATAGGAAGTACCATTCTGGTTTGATGTGGGGTGGGGTGTTTAGGGGGTTTGCTAGTGTGTAGTTGTCTGGGTCTGTTAGTAGGTCGGGTGTAAATAGGGTTAGGCTTGTTAGAATCAGGAGGAGGAATATTAGTCCGAGGATATCTTTTGTTGTGTAGTATGGGTGGAATGAAATTTTGTCGGGTTCTGAGGTAATTCCTGACGGATTACTTGAACCTGTTTCATGCAGAAACAAAAGATGGATGGTAGCTAGAGCTGCGATAATGAAGGGTAGGATAAAGTGGAAGGTGAAGAATCGCGTGAGAGTGGCTTTGTCTACTGAGAATCCGCCTCAGATTCATTGGACTAGGTCTGATCCAATATAGGGGATGGCTGATAGAAGGTTTGTGATTACCGTGGCCCCTCAGAATGACATTTGACCCCATGGTAGTACGTAGCCTATAAATGCTGTGGCTATGGTTGCAAGTAGTAGGATTGTACCGATGTTTCAAGTCTTCAGAAAAAGGAATGACCCGTAATACAAACCTCGGCCGATGTGGAGAAATAGGCAGATGAAGAATATGGATGCGCCGTTAGCATGTAAGTATCGGATTATTCAGCCGTAGTTAACGTCTCGGGTGATGTGGGCTACTGAGGAGAAAGCTGAAGCTGTATCTGGTGTATAGTGTATTGCCAGGAATAGGCCTGTGGTGATTTGAATAATTAGGCAGGTACCTAGGAGTGAGCCAAAATTTCACCAAGAGGAGATATTGGATGGTGTGGGTAGGTCGATGAATGATTCATTGATGATTTTTGCTAGTGGGTGGGTTTTGCGGGGAGAGGTCATTAGTATTCTTATAGTTGAAATACAACGATGGTTTTTCATATCATTAGTCATGGTTATAGTCCATGTGGGAATAATGACATATGCTTTATTTACATTAAGTATTATTTTGGTAATAGGTTTTGTGGGGTTTTCTTCTAAGCCCTCTCCTATTTATGGGGGGTTAGTGTTAATCTTTAGTGGTGCTGTAGGTTGTGTTATTACTTTATATTTTGGTGGGTCTTATATGGGTCTTATGGTTTTCTTGATTTATTTAGGGGGAATAATAGTAGTTTTTGGTTATACTGCGGCTATAGCAATTGATGAGCATCCTGAAACGTGGGTGTCGAGTGTAGATATTTTATGTATGTTTGTGCTAGGTTTAATGATAGAGATGACTATGTTGTTCTTGTTAGGCGGGGATCCTGTAAAAACAGTGGAGATTGTTGTTAATTATAATACTGTGTCGAGTTGAATAATTTATGAGGGTGATGGGCCGGGGTTGATTCGTGAGGATCCCACAGGTGCTGCTGCTCTATATAATTATGGGTTTTGAGTGGTTTTAGTGACTTGTTGGGCGTTGTTTATGGGAATGCATATTGCAATTGAACTTACTCGGGGAGGTGGCTAGATCATTAGGAATAGTGCTAGTATTGGTGGGATGAAAAAGGATAAGAAGTATAGTTTAATTAGGCCCTTTTGAGTTGATGAGGTGGTGGATATTGAGATTTGAGTCTGTGTTGTTATTTTTGGTATGGATTTTTCTAGTCAGAAGAGGTCTAGTAGGGCTGAGATGAGATTTTGGCTTGTGGTTAGGCTTGAATGTGGGTTGAGTCGGTGTGTAGTGGCTGAGTAAAATCCTAGTATGTTAGAGAAGTAGAAGGTTTTTAATGGGGTGCTTAATTTCATATTGTTAGTTATTAAACTAAGTTCCATTGCTACAAGAAGTCCTAGGACTGTTACGCTTAGGGCTATAAGTTTTAGGTGTCACGGTATAGTGACTTGGGGGTGCGAGGTAGGAGGAATACAGTTGGAAATAAGAAACCCGGCGAAAATGCTACCCACTGCTAGGCGATTAATAGGGTTTATTAATTTTGGGTTATTTTCATTAATTAAAATGAGAGTTGTAAAGCGAGGGTATCCTGTTAGGGTAAAGAAAATAATTCGGATACTATATATAGCTGTGAGGGAGGTGGCTACTAAGGTAGTCGTTAGGGCTCAGGCGTTTGTATACGACGTGTTGGCGGTCTCGATGATCAGGTCTTTTGAGTAGAAACCTGTGAGAAAGGGTATTCCTATAAGTGCGAAGCTGCCAATAATGAGGGATGAGGATGTGAAGGGTAGGGCTTTAAATAGTCCTCCTATTTTGCGGATGTCTTGCTCATTGTTTAGGCTGTGGATGATAGACCCTGCGGATAGGAATAGTATAGCTTTGAAGAAGGCGTGGGTGCAGATGTGGAGGAAAGCTAGGTGTGGTTGATTAATGCCGATTGTTACTATTATGAGACCTAGTTGGCTTGAGGTTGAGAAGGCTACGATCTTTTTTAGGTCATTTTGTGTTAGAGCGCAGATTGCAGTGAATAGAGTAGTGATTGCGCCTATTGACAGGGCTAGTGTTTGGATAGGGGGGTTGTTTTCGATTATGGGGTGGAAGCGGATGATTAGGAAGATTCCTGCAACAACTATTGTGCTGGAGTGAAGTAATGCTGAGACTGGTGTGGGCCCTTCTATGGCAGATGGAAGTCACGGGTGTAGGCCGAATTGGGCAGATTTTCCCGTGGCTGCTAGTAGTAGGCTAACTAGGGGGAAGGAATTTGGAGTTGGATCAAGGATAAATATTTGTTGGAAGTCTCATGAGTTGGAATGTAGAAAGAATCATGTTATTGCTAGGACGAATCCGATGTCTCCGATGCGGTTGTATAAAATTGCTTGTAAGGCTGCAGTGTTTGCGTCTGTTCGGCCATGTCATCAGCTGATTAGTAGAAATGATATAATGCCTATTCCCTCTCATCCGATAAAAAGTTGTAGTAGATTGTTAGCTGTGATTAGAATTAGTATTGTTACGAGGAAGATAAGTAGATATTTGAGGAATCGATTGATGTCTGGGTCTGAGCTTATATATCATATTGAAAATTCTACGATAGATCAGGTGACAAATAGTGCTACGGGGGTGAATATTACGGAGAAGAAGTCTATTTTAAAGTTTAGTGATAGTTCGATGGTTTGGATTGTTATTCAATGTCAGTTTGAGATTATGGATTCTTGGCCTGTAAAGATAAATATTGTTATTGATAGTATGCTGGTGGTAAAGGCGTAAATGATGGATAGTTTTACGTAGTGGGGGTATAGGAGGTTTTTATTTGGACTGATTAAGGCAATTATGATGGGTGCTAGTAGTGGAATTATCGTTATTAGAGTTAATGAGGAGTGTATTTTTACTTTTATTTGGAGTTGCACCAATGTTTTTGGCTCCTAAGACCAATGGATAACTACTATCCTTTAAAAGTTGAGAAAGCCAGGTTGTTAGGCTTGGAGGCATGAATTAGCAGTTCTTGCATTCTTTCTCGGTAGTTAAGAAGTTATGGGCTTCTATTATTAGATTCACAATCTAATGTTTTTATTAAACTATAGCTACAGGGTGTAAAGTATATAATTGTTTTGGGATTCAGTGTAAGTAGGAGGATTGGTGCTATGTGCATTAGTATGAGTGTATTTTCTCGTGTAAATATAGGTTTTACATTGCTGGTGCTATATGATAGTGGGCCTCGTTGTGTTGAGGTGAATATGTGAAGTGAGTACAGGGCTGTGATTAGCATGTTGAATCCTGTGAATATAATAGTGAAATTGGATCAGGAGAAGGAGGCTAAAATTGTTAACAGTTCCCCTATTAAGTTAATAGTTGGGGGTAGGGCTAGGTTGGTAAGATTGGCCAGTAACCACCATAGTGCTAGAAGTGGGAATAGTGCTTGAAGGCCTCGTGTGAGTATTATAGTTCGACTGTGGACTCGTTCATAGTTAGAGTTTGCTAGGCAGAATAGTAAAGATGAGGTGAGTCCATGGGCAATTATTAGAATAATAGCGCCGGTGAGACTTCAGGGGGTTTGGATGAGAATGGCTAGGATAACAAGTGCTATGTGGCTGACAGAGGAGTAGGCAATAAGAGATTTTAGATCTGCTTGTCGCAGGCAGATGGAGCTTGTTATGATTATGCCTCATAAGGATAAAATGATAAATGGGTAACTTATTTTTTCTGTCAGGGGGTTTAGTATGGGGGTAATTCGTATTATACCGTAACCACCTAGTTTTAGTAAAATGGCTGCGAGTACTATTGAACCGGCGATTGGGGCTTCAACATGAGCTTTGGGTAGTCATAAATGTAGCCCATATAGAGGTATTTTAACTATAAAGGCTATTATACAGCCTAGTCACATGATGTTATTGGTTCAGGATAATATAATATCTTTGGTGTTGATAGTTGTTGTAATAATATTTAGGGATCCTAAATTGCTAAAATAGTATAGGAGTGTAATTAGTAGGGGAAGGGATCCAGCTAATGTGTAGAATAGGAAGTATGAGCCGGCATTAAGACGTTCTGGTTGATACCCTCAGCGGGTGATGATAATTAGAGTGGGGATTAGGGTGGTTTCGAATAGGATATAGAATAAGATTAGTTCGGTGGCTGAGAAAGTTATGATTAGGGAAATCTGTAAAAAAACTAGTATAGAGATGTATAGTTTTTTTCGTGGAGTGGGGTTGTTGTACAGGTGTTGTTGTGTTGCCAAAATTATCAGCGGTAGTAGTCAGGCTGTTAGCATTAGTAGGGGTGATGTTAATGGATCTGAGAAGAAAGTTAGTGACAGATTGCATGGATTGTTAGGCATATATAGTATTATAAGGGTAAAAATACTGATTAATAGGCTGCATGTTATTATATTGATTCATATTATATGAGTTTTTGAGAGTAATATTGTTGGTAGTATTATAATTGTGGGTAAGATAATTTTTAACATTGGAGTAGGTTTAGGTTTTGTACATAGTCTAGGCCGTATAGGTTGGAGATTAAGATTAGTAGAGCTAGGCCTACTGCAGCTTCGCATGCGGCGAACACTAGGAGGGTAATGGGTATTATATACATTAATATTGAATGTATATTTAGAGTTGTAAGTGTGGTTATGATAAATAGTGATAGTATTATGCCTTCCAAACATAGTAGGGATGATATTAGGTGGGATCGGTAAATTAATAAGCCCAGCAGCGATATAAAATATGCTAGCGTAACGTTGATATAAATGAAAGGCATGTATTGGTAAATATGAGTTTTCATAATCTAATGAGTCGAAATCATTTGTTTTAAATAAACTATATACCAACTCAACTCAGTCTAATCCCTTCTGGGATCATTCGTAGGCTAAGCCCAGTGCTAGAATAATAAGTAGGGCAAAAATCATGTTGGTAGTTAGTGTTAGGTTGTTTGTTTGGGTTGCTCATGGTAGAGGTAATAGTAAGGCGATTTCTAGGTCGAACAGGAGGAATGTAATGGCAATTAAGAAGAATTTTATAGAGAATGGCAGGTGGGCGGAGGTTGTGGGGTCGAATCCGCATTCATAGGGGTTATGTTTTTCTGTATATGTGTTTAGTTGGGGGAGTCAGAATGTGATGATGATTAGGAGTAGGGCTAGGAGGATAGTGGTTGTTAGGGTTAGTGCTAAATTTATTACTCCTTCTCGAGTTATACGAGGCTCATTGATTGGAAGTCAATAGTACTGTTTATACTAAGGGAGTAAGATCCTCATCAGTAAATAGAGATATATAGGAATAGTCATACCACATCTACGAAATGTCAGTATCATGCGGCGGCTTCGAATCCGAAGTGGTGGCTAGATGTGAAGTGGTATAGTTGTTGGCGGAAGTAGCAGGTGATGAGGAATGTAGTTCCGATGATAACGTGTAGACCATGGAAGCCTGTAGCCATGAAGAAAGTGGAGCCGTAGATTCCGTCGGAAATGGTGAATGAGGTTTCAGAGTACTCTGATATTTGGAGATAGGTAAAGTAGGCCCCCAGTGCGATGGTTATGGAGAGGGATTGGACTGATTCTTTTCGATTGGCTTCTATTAGGCTGTGGTGTGCTCAGGTAATTGTGACTCCTGATGCCAATAGTACGGCTGTATTTAGTAGTGGAACTTCCATGGGATTGAGGGGAAGAATGCCCGTAGGGGGTCAGTGCCCCCCTGTTTGTGGGGTTGGGGCTAAGCTGGAGTGATAAAATGCTCAGAAGAATCCAGCAAAGAAGAATACCTCTGAGATAATGAAAAGGATTATGCCATATCGAAGGCCTTTTTGTACGGGGGAGGTGTGGTGGCCCTGATATGTGCCCTCTCGTACGATGTCTCGTCATCATTGAAATATTGTTATCATGCTAGCTAGTAGTCCTGCAGTGAGAAGAGATACATAGTAGAAATGGAATCATATGATTATGCCAGATGTAAGTAGGAATGCTGATAGAGCTCCTGTTAGTGGTCAAGGGCTTGGGTTAACTATGTGGTAGGCATGTGTTTGGTGTGTCATTATGAGTTGTCGTGTAGGTATAAGCTTACTAGGAGTGTGAATACATATGCTTGGATAAGTGCAACACCTAGTTCTAGGGTAATGAGTAGGATAATAATGATAATAGTAATTGTGGAGGAGGATAAGTAGATGGATATGAGAGTTAGTGTGGTGTCACCAAGTAGGTGCATTAACAGGTGACCTGCTGTGATGTTGGCTGTTAATCGTACAGCTAAAGCTACTGGTTGGATGAAGAGGCTGATTGTTTCAATAATAATTAGCATGGGGATGAGTGGTGCGGGTGTTCCTTGTGGTAGGAAGTGGGCAAGAGTTGATTTTGTTTTAAATCGTAACCCTATGAGTACAGTTGCTGCTCACAGGGGAATTGCTATGCCTAGGTTTATTGATAATTGGGTGGTTGGTGTAAATGCATATGGTGTTAGTCCTAGAAGATTATTTAAAGCGATAAAGGTAATTAGGGCTATAAGTATGAGGGATCAAGTTCGTCCTTTAGTAGAATGTGTAATTATCATTTGTTTTAGAATAAGTTGAATTAATCATTGTTGAAGAGAGGAGTAGCGATTGTTAGCCAGGTTGTTGGTGGGCGTAATTAATGTGGCGGGAAATATGATGATTAAAGCTACTAGGGGGATTCCTAGGATTATCGGGATGTCGAATGAGGCGAATAAATTTTGGTTCATTTTAGTTCTCAGGTTGTTTTATGTTTTTGTGTTTTGGTTAATTTTAGTGATGGGGTGGTATAGTAAGTAAAATTCAATACTTTTAACTGGATGATGTAGAATAAGGTTACAATTATAGATAGGATCACCATTGGTCATGGTGATATGTTTAGCTGGGGCACTCACTGTAGAGAGATGGGCTCTCTCAATCTTTAACTTAAAAGGTTAATGCTGGCTAGCTTTACAGTGATACAATATATAAGTATGAGGCTCATACTTCGAAGTCTTGGAAGTAGATAAATTCTAGTACAATGGGCATAAAGCTGTGGTTAGATCCACAGATTTCTGAGCACTGTCCGTAGTATAGGCCTGGTCGCATGGAAGCTACTATAGCTTGATTTAAGCGTCCTGGGATTGCATCTGTTTTTACACCTAGTGATGGTACGGCTCATGAGTGTAGAACGTCTTGCGATGAGATTAACATACGAATGTCTGCTTCTATGGGTAGGGTTGTTCGGTTATCCACTTCAAGGAGTCGAAACTCCCCAGGTTCAAGGAAGTATGTGGGTATAATATAGGAGTCGAATGCCAAGTCTTCATAGTCGGAGTACTCATAGCTCCAGTATCATTGGTGGCCGATTGCTTTAAGAGTTAGGTACGGTTTATTAAATTCATCTGTCATATATAAAATACGTAGGGATGGTAGGGCAATTATAATGAGGATTATGGCGGGTAGGATAGTTCAGATTATTTCGATTTCTTGAGCATTTATCGTACTGGTGTGAGTCAGTTTTGTGGTGAGTATTAGGGAGATAATATATAGGACTAGGGAGCTAATTAAGAAAATGATTATCAGAGCGTGGTCGTGGAAAGCAATAAGTTCTTCTATGATTGGAGATGCGGCGTTTTGTAGGCCTAATTGAGCTGGTGTTGCCATTAAGATATATAGATGTTTAGTCTATGATTTAACTTTGACAAAGTTATGTAATTATTTTACTAATATCTTATTGAAAAAGTCATAGGGTCTATGGGATTGGCTTGAAACCAATTTTTGGGGGTTCAAATCCTTCCTTTTTCGTTTAGGGTTTTTACATAGGTGGTTTCTTCAAATGTGTGGTAGGGTGGAGGGCAGCCGTGCAGTCATTCTAGGTTAGTTGATAGTTGTTCGATGGTAGCGACTTTTCGTTTTGAAGAGAATGCCTCTCAAATCATGAAAATTATAAGAATAACTGCTGTTAGTGAGATGAATGATCCTACGGATGAGACGATGTTTCATGTAGTATATGCATCTGGGTAGTCTGAGTATCGTCGAGGTATTCCGGATAGGCCGAGGAAGTGCTGTGGAAAGAAGGTTAAATTTACCCCTACAAATATAATAGTAAAATGAACTTTAGCATAGGTTTGGTCAAGTGTGTAGCCTGAAAATAGTGGAAATCAGTGAATAAAGCCCCCCATAATAGCAAATACTGCTCCCATAGATAATACGTAATGGAAGTGTGCTACTACGTAGTATGTATCGTGTAATACAATGTCTAGTGATGAGTTGGCTAACACAATCCCTGTTAGTCCGCCTACGGTGAAAAGAAAGATAAAGCCTAGGGCTCATAGTATTGCAGGGGATCATTTAATATTACCGCCGTGTAGCGTAGCTAGTCAGCTAAATACTTTTACTCCGGTGGGAATTGCAATAATTATAGTGGCTGATGTGAAATATGCGCGAGTGTCTACATCTATTCCTACTGTGAATATGTGGTGGGCTCATACAATAAACCCCAGGAAGCCAATTGATATTATAGCTCAAACCATGCCTATGTAGCCAAATGGCTCTTTTTTATTGGAGTAGTATGTTACAATGTGTGAAATTATTCCGAAACCCGGTAGAATGAGAATATACACCTCAGGGTGACCAAAAAATCAGAACAGGTGTTGATATAGAATGGGGTCTCCACCACCGGCAGGGTCGAAGAAGGTAGTGTTGAGATTACGGTCAGTTAATAATATGGTAATTCCGGCAGCTAGGACTGGAAGGGAGAGTAGGAGAAGAACTGCTGTAATTAGGACAGATCATACGAATAGGGGGGTTTGGTATTGTGTTATGGCTGGAGGTTTTATGTTAATAATTGTTGTGATGAAGTTAATAGCCCCTAGAATGGAGGAGACACCTGCTAAATGCAATGAAAAAATAGTTAGGTCTACAGAAGCCCCTGGGTGTGATATATTGCCTGCTAGGGGTGGGTAGACTGTTCAGCCAGTTCCTGCGCCGGCTTCAAGGGTAGAGGATGCGAGTAGGAGAAGGAGTGAGGGAGGTAGAAGCCAAAAGCTTATGTTGTTTATTCGAGGGAATGCTATATCGGGAGCACCAATTATTAAAGGGACAAGTCAGTTTCCAAACCCCCCAATTATGATAGGTATTACCATGAAAAAAATTATAATAAATGCGTGAGATGTTACAATAACATTATAAACATGATCATCTTCTATTAGGCTTCCTGGCTGGCCTAATTCTGCTCGGATTAGGAGGCTTAGGGCTGTTCCTACCGCTCCTGCTCATGCACCAAATAGTAAGTATAGAGTTCCGATGTCTTTATGGTTGGTTGAAAATAATCAGCGATTTATGAACATAGTTAGGGGTAAAATGGCTGAGTAAGCATTAGACTGTAAATCTAAAGACAGAGGAGCGACCCTCTTTTTACCAGCTCCGAGGTGATATATCATATTGAATTGCAAATTCAAAGAAGCAGCTTCAACCCTGCCGGGGCTTCTCCCGCCTTTTTTTCCCTGACGGCGGGAGAAGTAGATTGAAGCCAGTTGATTAGGTTGTTTAGCTGTTAACTAAATTTTTGTGGGTTAAAGTCCCATCAATCTAGGAAGGGCTTAGCTTAATTAAAGTAATTGATTTGCGTTCAGTTGATGCAGAATAAAGTTTTGCAGTCCTTATAGTGGTGCAGAAATTAAGTAAATTATACTTACTAAGGGCTTTGAAGGCTCTTGGTCTTATTAACCTAAATTTCTAGTTTGTGAATATTAGCGGGGTTAAAGGTAGTAATAATGTGGAAATGGTTATGAGTGGTGGTAGAAGTGGCATTGGTTTTATGTGCTTTAGTTGTCAGTTGATTTTTGTGTTGTTTGATGTGGGGAATATTGTTATTGAGATGGAGTATGTTAGGCGTATGTAGAAATAGAGGTTTATTAGTGTTAGCATGGCTATTGTAAGTGGGATGATTAGGTTGTTGTTTTTTGTAAGTTCTTGTATAATAGCTCATTTAGGGGAGAAGCCTGTTAGTGGGGGTAAGCCTCCTAATGATATTATTATTAGTGGAATTATGGGTATTATTCATGTTAATTTATTTCAGGTGTGTGATAGAGATAGGGTTGTTACGTTTGAGTTTAGGTAAAAAATTATGAATGTGGAGATTGTTAGGAAGATATAAATAATAAGGGTTATAATGGTGATGTTTGGGTCATAGTATAATACTGCTATTATTCATCCTATGTGGGTGATTGAGGAGTAGGCTAGGATTTTTCGTAGTTGTGTTTGGTTTAGTCCCCCTCAGCTGCCAGCTATAATTGATAGGATTGAAATAGTTAGGATAATGCTCGTGTTTGTTGATGGGAAGATTTGAAATATGATTGACAAGGGAGCGAGTTTTTGTCATGTAAGAACAATTATGGCTGGGATTAGGGGGATTCCTTGGGTCACTTCTGGAAGTCAGAAGTGGAGAGGGGCCATTCCTATTTTTATTACGAGGGCAATTAGCATTATTGTGGAAAAAATTTGGTTGTGGGGTGGGTTTACTGTTCATTGTCCGGAGGTTAGGTTGTTGAGGAAAATCGCTATTAGGAGGATTATTGATGCTGTTGCTTGGACTAGGAAATATTTGGTTGAAGCTTCTGTGGATCGGGGATTTGTACTTTTGGCTAGAATTGGTACAATGGCTAGTATGTTTAGTTCTAGGCCTATTCAGGCTAGAAATCAGTGCGAGCTTAAAATTGTGATTGTTGTTCCTGTTAGGATAGTCAAGGAGATAATTAGGTGGGCTAGGGGGTTGATATTAGTACGGGAAGGGTTTAACCAACATTTTCGGGGTATGGGCCCGATAGCTTATTTAGCTGACCTTACTGTTTAGGATGTGGTGTAGTAGGTAGCACGGAGAGTTTTGAGCTCTCAGGTATGGGTTCAATTCCTAAAGTCCTAGAAATAAGAGGGTTTGAACCTCTATTATTTACTCTATCAAAGTAACTCTTTTGTCAGACATATTTCTTATGTTTGTGGGGGGATGCCAGATATTAAGATGGGCATTGAAATGTATCATATGCATAGTGCTAGTGTGAGGGGCAAGAAATTTTTTCATAGGAGGTACATTAGTTGGTCATAGCGGAATCGAGGGTATGCTGTTCGAATTCATAGGAATAGGGTGGTTAGTAGGAGGGTTTTGGTTATAAAGCTGATTGTGTATGTTTCTGATGTGGTTATATTGAATGATGTTGCTAGGAAGATGGTGGTGGTTAGGGCATTTATTATGATAATATTTATGTATTCTGCCATAAAGAATAGGGCGAATGAGCCTGCGGCATATTCAATATTAAAGCCTGAAACTAGTTCTGATTCACCTTCTGTTAGGTCGAATGGGGCTCGGTTGGTTTCTGCTAATGTGGAAATAAATCACATTATAGCTAGGGGTCATGATGGGAGTAGAAGTCAGTAGTGTTCTTGTGTTGTAATAAGTGATTGTAAATTAAATGAGCCGCTTATTAGTAGGGTGGATAGGAGAATGATGGCTAGGGTGACTTCATATGAGATTGTTTGGGCTACGGCTCGTAATGCGCCGATTAGTGCGTAGTTTGAGTTGGATGCTCAGCCGGATCATAAAATTGAATAAACAGCCAGGCTTGATGTTGCTAGGATAAATAGGAGACCTAGGTTTAGGTTGATTAGGGGGTATGGTATGGGAAGAGGAGTTCATAAGAGGAGGGCGATGGATAGGGCTAGGGTTGGGGCGGTTAGGTATAGGGTTGTGGTAGAAGTGGTAGGTAGTAGGGGCTCTTTTGTGAAGAGTTTTATGGCGTCGGCGATTGGTTGAAGTGTTCCGTAGGGTCCTACAATGTTAGGGCCTTTTCGGAATTGTATATATCCTAGGATCTTTCGTTCTGTAAGTGTTAGAAATGCTATAGCAATTAGGGCGGGTACGACTAGTAAGATTAAGCTAATTATAAACACGTTGTTAAGAAGAGGAGTTGAACCTCTGGTTATAAAGTTTTAAGTTTTATGCAATTACCGGGCTCTGCCATCTTAACTAAACCCTGTTCTCGGGTTGGATTATAATTTGTAAGATTGAGATATGGGTCATCTGATTCTTGAGGGCGCTTTGTGAAGTAGGCCCCATTTCTCTTGTCCTTTCGTACTGGGAGGAATGTTTAATAGATAGAAACCGACCTGGATTACTCCGGTCTGAACTCAGATCACGTAAGACTTTAATCGTTGAACAAACGAACCCTTAATAGCGTCTGCACCATTAGGATGTCTTGATCCAACATCGAGGTCGTAAACCCTATTGTCGATATGGACTCTAGAATAGGATTGCGCTGTTATCCCTAGGGTAACTTAGTCCGTTGATCAAGTTATTGGGTCAATATGTTTATTTTTACTTAGACTAGTGAGGTCTTAGTATGTGCTTTTCGGGGGTTATATTGTACTCCGAGGTCACCCCAACCGAAATTTATGGTACATTTATGATAGGTTATTGCCTGTTGGTTTGAAAGGTTGTGGTTTGTACCATTAAATTGAAGCTCCATAGGGTCTTCTCGTCTTATTTAGGTATATCCGCCTCTTCACGGATAGGTCAATTTCACTGATTAAAAGTAAGAGACAGTTAAACCCTCGTGTGGCCGTTCATACAAGTCCTTATTTAGAGAACAAGTGATTATGCTACCTTTGCACGGTCAGGGTACCGCGGCCGTTGAACATGTGTCACTGGGCAGGCAGTGCCTCTAATACTGGGGATGCTAGAGGTGATGTTTTTGGTAAACAGGCGGGGGTAGAGTTTGCCGAGTTCCTTTTACTTTTTTTAATCTTTCCTTAGTGCATGCCTGTGTCGGGTTAACAGTTTGGTTAATTGGTGGACTAATTTATAGTATATGGTAATTAGGCTGTTAACTAACAGTAGTTGTTTCGGTCTGAGATAAGCTTATGCAGGGAGAATAATTTCATGTTACTTATATCAACATTATTGCTTCTATTTTATAATAGATTGGTCCAATTTGTTTTAGGAGTTCAGTGAGATTATTAGGATTAAGAGTAAATAGATATTGAGCTTGAACGCTTTCTTAATTGGTGGCTGCTTTTAGGCCAACTATGGTGGTTAGATTGTTTACTCTCTATAAAAGGTTGTTTCCTAGGGTCTTAAGAGCTGTCCCTCTTTAGACTAACAGTTAAATTTACAGGAAGATTATATGATTCTGTAGGTAAATTTAAAGTTGAACTAAGATTCTGTCTTGGACAACCAGCTATCACCAGGCTCGGTAGGTTTGTCGCCACTACCCAGAGATTTTCCCACTATTTTGCCACATAGACGGGTGCGCTCTTTTAGCTATCCTTGGGTAGCTCGCTTGGTTTCGGGGGGCATTATTTAAGTTCTCTTTATAAAGTCATTTCTAGTTGATTCATTATGCAGAAGGTACAAGGGTTTATCTTTGCTTTTTTGTGCTTTATTGATTTTGTTCTTTCCCTTGCGGTACTGTATCTATTGCGCCTAAATATAATTTCTATCTCCTATACTTTTGCAGTGGGTAAATGGTTTAGTTGATGTAGTTAAGTAGTATATTTTAGTAGTGTTTGGGCTAGAGTTAGCTCAAAACGATCATTTGTTATGAGATCTTCCGGGTGTAAGCCGGATGCTTTAATTTAAGCTACGTTTTGATTCGTCCAAGCGCACTTTCCAGTACGCTTACCATGTTACGACTTATCCCCTCTAGATCAGTATTAAGTGGCTTGTAGTTAATGTACTTTTGTGTGATGTTTGAGGAGGGTGACGGGCGGTGTGTGCGTGCTTAATGGCCTTGTTTCAATCAAGCTCTCTATTCTTGGTTTACTGCTAAATCCACCTTGGACCCCTAGATTTCATAAGGGTTATCGTTTAGTTTTCTGATATAGAAAATGTAGCCCATTTCTTCCCACGTCATTGGCTGCACCTTGACCTAACGTTTTTATGGTAGTACTTCTGCTTACTTTGCAATCATTAAGGAGTTTGCTGAAGATGGCGGTATACAGGCTGATGGCTAGATGTGGTGAGGTTTATCGGGGTGTATCGATTATAGAACAGGCTCCTCTAGACGGATGTAAAGCACCGCCAGGTCCTTTGAATTTCAAGCTGTTGCTTGTAGTGTTCTGGCGAATAAATTTGTTAATTGAGTTATTGAGGTTTAGGGCTAAGCATAGTGGGGTATCTAATCCCAGTTTGTGTCTTAGCTATAGTGTGTTCAGGATATTAAAGCCACTTTCGTAGAATATTTCACTATAACTGGAGTTTTCTACGACTTAGTTATAGGTTAGCTTTATTAGGTGGGTTAAGTCTTAAACACTCTTTACGCCGGGCTCTATTAACTCGAGTCAATCGTATGGCCGCGGTGGCTGGCACGAAATTTACCAACTCTGGTCGTCAGTGTAACTTAGTTAAACTTTCGTTCATTGCTAAAAGTTTGTCACTGCTGTCTCCCGTGGGGGTGTGGCTAAGCAAAGTGTCATGAGCTGCATGTTTGCGTGCTTGATACTCGCTCCTCACGTTTTGGTAGAGGGCATTCTCACAGGGTCGCGGATGCTTGCATGTGTAATATCACTGAGGGCTAATAGAAAGGCTAGGACCAAACCTATCTGTTTATGGGGTTATGACTACCCGTCTAGACATTTTCAGTGTCTTGCTTTAAAGTTAAGCTACATCAAC